GTTACTTCGTTCTTTATTTCTACTTGTGCGAATCCTGAGGAAAATTATGGTGTTTCCACCGAGCTGAAACAATATGTCGATGGCTTTAGTAAACCAAAGTCATCGTTTAATTTTAATAGCTATTTCGCTTCAATCGCCCCTCGAAAAAAAATTGAAGATCTAGTTACGATTAGAAAAAAAAATACTTTGAGTATCTCCTTCCATGGATTCTTTACTCATACTCATTCAATTGGAAGTCTTTATCCAACTCAAAAAAATTATGCTTCGCGATTCCATAATCCAATTTTTTTTTCAATTTATAATTGACCCTTGGATACAAATCACGAGAATGTATATTCTTCCTCAAATTGTTTATTGAGAGGTAAAGGATTAAATCCTTTCTAAGAAATAAAGTTTTTAATCGGAATATGAATAAAACCGAAGGACCCCTTAACTATTTAAGTTGTTAATAGAACGAATCACACTTTTACCACTAAACTATACCCGCTACAATATGATTATTGTATATGAATGGACCATTTGTCGAACAAGAGGATCATACGTAATCAAGATAGTATCAAAACAAAATAATGAAATTAGAATCTTGACGTGTTTTTCGGGGGGAACTTGATGAGATAGGCAAAGGAAAGCCTTTTGAAAAAATGAGTTATACCCTGGGTGAGTTATTTAGTGACAGGTGTGAGGTGTGGTCCGAAAGAACCATTGAAGTCAGAACATAAAAAGACATTTGCAAGAATCCACAGTTAGTTATATATATATATTTTTTCTTCTAATCTAAATCGATAAAAGAAAAGTAAGAAAGAAAATAATAAGAAATGGCACTTATACCCTATAATATAGGAATAAAAACAGCCCCCATACGTATTGTCGTTGATTCAATTTATTTTTGTTTTAAAATTTAAAATCAGAGAAATAATTTCATTTATGATTCATTGGAACAAAACAACAAATGGTCTGGCTAGGTGCTGACCAGGGTACTAACCAGGCCAGGCCGGGGAATAAAAGAAGCTTTTGTACGAAATCAAAGAGGTATTCTTTACTTCTACTTTTGTGGGTATTCCCTTATCTAAATGTAATTCTAATTTTATTACTGAAAAACGGATAAAATTTGTATCTTTTGTATCTGTTATCTTTATTCTATAGATTATGTATACAGATACAAAATCTATAGAATAAAGATAAATAAAGACTTTTTCTTTACTTAATGTATAACATAGTAATTATCCTTTGTTCAATTGGGAGAGATGGCTGAGTGGACTAAAGCGTCGGATTGCTAATCCGTTGTACGAGTTATTCGTACCGAGGGTTCGAATCCCTCTCTTTCCGTTTCTTATGATGACTCGAGATTTTCTTTCAAGTCATCATAAGAAAATTAAGAAATCAAGCAACAAAAAATCCCTTATTTTTTTTTTATTCCTCACGTCCAGGATTACGTCCTGGATCATTAGATAGGAATCCGAAGATGAAGAGAGAAACAAAGAATATCACCACTGTGTAAACGAAGAGTTTGAGAGTAAGCATTACAAAATCTCCAAGATAAGATCATTTTTGGTAAAAAGGGAATAGATTATCCATTTTTATACCACATATTCCATTTTGACACCAAACCAAGAAATAAAGTGGTTTCTATAAAAGAAAGGAATTTTCGGAAATTCTTTTGTAATTTGTAATAAGGCTCTTTCGGTATGAAAATTATCTTTCATGCGCACAATTAGTTATTGCGGGGACCCTACGATTACGATAGGGTCCTTGTTCACTGGAAGTAGAAGGTCAGAATGAGTAAATGCGGTGATCTGGATTCATCGCGCTTATCCAAGAATTTTCATGTTTGAATTGAGGGTTCATAATGTAAGACTTATCTGATCTTATCAATTGATTTTTAGAATCTTTTTTTTTGAATAAATCATGAATGTTTGTAGCACAGTATTAAGGATCTCATCGAAAACTTACAGCAGCTTGCCAAACAAAGGCTAAGAGAAAAAAGAACAAAGGTATGACTGGCATAACATCTACGATTGGATTGAAAAAAGCGTAAGCCTCGGGCAATTTGGCAAAGAAAAAATGACTCGAATGAAGTATAGAATTAAGATAGATACAGATCAAATTAAAGATATTAAGCATAACAAATGTTTCATTCTTGGAGATAATTGTATTTTGATTGAGTTATCGGTATAAGGTAAAAATAAAGAAAGTTAAAATAGACCAAAAAATCCTTCTTTTTCTTTGACTAACCCAATCAAAAATCCTTAAATTCTCAAACGAAAATAGAAGGAATCATACTTTCATACAATATCTTAATTGAATTATATGTAATGATCAATAAATTAAGTTAAATTTTACAACTACACGTGTTAAATCTTAGCAACACTCGAACGGATTCCATAGATATTTGGGCGGGAATTGACGAACAACCAATACCTATATTAGTGTTTATTAGTGTTGAATAGAAATCTAAATGGGGCGTGGCCAAGTGGTAAGGCAACGGGTTTTGGTCCCGCGACTCGGAGGTTCGAATCCTTCCGTCCCAGGGCCCTCCAATTCTATCAGAATAAAGATTTTTTTGTTCTATTAAAAATCTTCTGTTTAAGAGTGTAATGTTTATTTAATGGTTCCTTGTTTCCGATTTCTAATGATTCATAAAAGAAGAATATCTTTTACTTTCTTTCTCATAAAACGAATTGAGTGCCGATGACATACAGAATAAATTTGTGATCCGGGTGGGATAGTAATATGGATTAATGTATAATTAAAAAAGAAAACAGGACGGGCTGTCCTGTGTATGCACGGCTTGCTCAACTTCATATTGAAGTTAGTTACTTAGAAAACTTTACATCCTATAATTAATTTAATTGAATTATCAATGCAATGCTGCATTCTGAATCGAAATGTGAAAATCCCCATATTCCTTAATTTCTTTTATATTTAGATTTAGATTCTTTGATCTCTAAAGAAAAAAATGGGGTAACTAATTCTATGTTTGATGCTGAATTCTGAACAGTAGGGAGTTCTTGTCTTGGTACTAATTTAATTACATCACTGGGATGAAGGCTCCCAAAACTTGTTTGGGATAAAAATAGGAACAAAAAAAGTAAAAAAAAAGTATGCAACTGTTTGTCTTTTCGCTTATACAAGATTGTCCAGCATACTGTAAGCGGATCCTTTTTTTATCTATCTAGCTGGGTGAAATCATTGATGATTCAATTGGGTTTTTACGGGAAAACTTGATTCAAATAAATGATAATGATGTCGAAGTAGTACATTTTAAAAATTAAAAAATTTTAATAATTCTCCTTGGTATTCGAAGAAGTGTGAAATTTTGGAATCTATTCCTATCGAGCAACTTCCCCCTCCCCGGTCATTGGACTAGCCTATATTGGTTAATGAGTATATTCATTCTGTTCCGGTATTGGAAACCCGATTAAAGACCCTTCTTTAGTTTAATTGTTCGATAAAAAAAAGAATTGGATTTTTCATGATTGATCTGTCTTGAACAATCTGTTGACGATGCAGATTGAAAGAAGAATTCATTTATTTGTATTCTTTATAAATTGTTTAATTCATAATTTATATGTAATATGGGGTTAATAAACTTAAATTCTTGTTGAGACTTCTCCAGAAAAAATACCCATACATAATAAAAAAATAAAGTTCTGTATTATTATGTATGTATCGATTGAGCCAATGATTATTCATGATTCCATATTGAATCAATTCCATACCGGTTCCAAACTAGAGGAATGTTATGGTAAAACTTCGTTTAAAACGATGTGGTAGAAAGCAACGTGCGACTTGAAGGACATGATCGGTTGTGGATTCTTACATCCACCATTTTTTATATTATATAGGAATTATGATTATGAGGTGCTCTTGGCTCGACATCGTTTGTTCTGTTCTACTAGAACTCCCATTTGGTTGGGTTGTGAGTTAAAGTAAATGGTACACGATGGAGCTCGAGCAGAAAAGATGAATTTCTCAGAGGTAAGGATCTAGGGTTAATGTCAATCAATAAGTTGGAACAACTTCGTAAGCATATCTTCGATATAGAAATGGAAAAGATTCCATTCTAACAAAATTTCCTTTTGGATTTGAAACTTTTGTTGAAATTGGGAAAACTATTTCGACCAAAAGTGTATCACACGGGAATCAACCATTCATATGATTTTTCGATAGTCAATAAATCACAAAAGGTATGTTGCTGCCATTTTGAAATGATTAAGGATCACCGAAGTAATGTCTAAACCCAATGATTCAAAAACAAAGATAAACGATCTTGGAACAAGAAAACGCCATTTTCAATTGTCTCAACAACTTGAGCAGAATAAAATAAGGAATAACAAAATGGATTCTAAAATGAGACAAAAAAATGGGTTAAAGACAGCTCAATAAATAAAATGCTAAGGACTCAAGATTTTCCTTTGAACTCTTTGAGAATTTTCCTATCCAACTTGAGTTATAAGTACGAATGATTTTATTCTTTTCGGTTTTTTCGGGAAGTGAAGAATAAAAAAATGAATAAAATCTAAAATCATAGTTTAATTGAATTTATGATTTTATGAATCCATTTGCCACTCTAGTTATATATTATGACATAAATGAGAATCATTCTTTCTCGAGCCGTACGAGGAGAAAGCCTCCTATACGTTTCTAAGGGGGGAATTGTTGATCTATATCTATCCCACTGAGCCATCTATCGAATCGTTGCAATTGATGTTCGGTCTCGAAGAGAAGGAAGAGATCTTCGGAAAGTGGGTTTTTACGATCCAATAAAGAATCAAACCTATTCAAATGTTCCTGCTATTCTATATTTCCTTGAAAAAGGCGCTCAACCTACGGGAACCGTCCATGATATTTCAAAGAAGGCAGAGATATTTAAGGAACTTCGCTTAATTACACGAAATAAATAATATAAAAATTACACGAAATAAATAAAATAAATAATAAATAGAAAAAAAGGAAAATGAGGAATTTCATTATAAATATAAATAACTAAAAAATGGATATAATTTATTATATGATATGCAATATGAGAGATGATCTGAGAGGGGTAGAAAGGAGGTTGTTTAAATATCTGAACTAACCGAATAAAAAATTTATGGGATTATCCTCAATCGGGTGGTTTTTGGTGTGGTGATACTCCACTAAAAAAAATGGGACGAGCTTTCTTATTGTAGTTTTATGGATATTCAATAAACCCGAGATTTTATTCTTCCTTATTTCTTTTTTTCTATTTTATACACTTTATTCTCTATGTAATGTAATGAATGTAATCCAGGTTATCTATGAAGTGCCAATCCAACACAAGTCCTTATTATTATTTGATTTGAATTTTTTGTTTCTTCTCAACGTTCATATTGACAATAGTGTATTGAACAAATATAATTGATCGTGGATAAATAGATCCATTTATCCCCGCCCTATAAGCTTTTTTACTTTATGTAAGTGATGGGTTCCTTGGATTCGATTGAAACAAGTCTCTTCTGAATAAACAAAAAAAAAATAAAAAAAAAAAGGGCGATCCATACATAATTTTTTATATATTTTTCTTTATCTGGCTGGGAATTTCTTATATTTTAATTAGATCTGTTCATTAAAAAAAATATTTTTTTGCTGGGGTTGTGCAATCCAATCTCTTTTTTTTATTCCGATCGTATCTACACACCATAATTCCATTTTTGGGTTGCTAACTCAACGGTAGAGTACTCGGCTTTTAAGTGCGGCTAGAATTTTTTACACATTTGGATGAAGCAACGGATTCGTCCATACCGCTGGTAGAAGTTTGTAAGACCACGACTGATCCTGAGAGGGAACGAATGGAAAAAACAGCATGTCGTATCAATAAATAACTCTAAGATAAGAGTACTTAATCCTTACGAGATCGGTACAAAATATTCTTTGTAATTCTTAGAGCGGCACAAAAAATCAATTCATGGTTGGATCAAGTGAATAAATGGATAGAGCCGAAAGGCTCAAATTATTGGGAAACAAAAAAAGCAACGAGCTTCTGTTCTTAAATTAGAATAATTCCCGATCTAATTATACGTTAGAAATATATTAGTCCCTGGTGCGGGAAAAGGTTATGAAATAACCTTAAATAATAAGTGGATTCGCCACTTTTTTTATGAATCCTAACTATTAAATATATCCCTGAGTGGAGACAAATGTGTAGAAGAAACAGTATATTGAGAAACATAATCTAAAGTCAAAAGAGCGATCGGGTTGCAAAAATAAAGGATTTCTAACCATCTCGGTATCTTATAACGAACAAAAATTGGATGGGATGGAAAAAGAGAGAATCCGTTGATTAATCATCGACAAGGTATGTATTCTTTTCTTACTATATGACTTTGATACCTTGTTTTGACTGTATCGTACTATGTATCATTTGATGGCCCAAGAAATCCCCTGCTTTAGTTTAAATCGAATTAAAAATGGAGGAATTACAAAGATATTTAAAGATAGATAGATCTAGAGAACGAGACTTCCTATATCCACTTCTCTTTCAGGAATACATTTATGCACTTGCTCATGATCATGGGTTAAATAAATCGATTCTTTATGAGCCGATGGAAAATTTAGGTTATGACAATAAATATAGTTCCCTAATTGTTAAACGTTTAATTACTCGAATGTATCAACAGAAACATTTTTTTTTTTTTGCTAATGATTCTAATCAAAATAAATTTGTTGGGCATAATAAAAATTTTGATTCTCAAATGATATCAGAGGGGTTTGCAGTCATTGTGGAAATCCCATTCTCACTGCGAGTAGTATCTTCCCTAGAAGGTACAGAAATAGCCAAATCTTTTAATTTACGATCAATTCATTCCATATTTCCCTTTTTAGAGGAAAAATTATCACATTTAAATCATGTATTAGATATACTAATACCCCATCCTATCCATCTGGAATTATTGGTTCAAACCCTTCGCTGTTGGATACAAGATGTCCCCTTTTTACACTTATTGAGATTCTTTCTCTACGAGTATCATAATTGGAATAGTCTTATTACTCAAAAAACGAAAATAAATTTATTTTTTTCAAAAGAGAATCAAAGATTATTCCTGTTCCTATATAATTTTTATGTATATGAATCGGAATCCATATTAGTTTTTCTCCGTAAACAATCTTCTCATTTACGATCAACATCTTCTAGAGCTTTTCTTGATCGAACACATTTTTATGGAAAAATAGAACATTTTTTAGTAGTTTTTCATAATGATTTTCATACCATCCCGTGGTTGTTCAAGGATCCTTTCATGCATTATTTCAGATATCAAGGAAAATCCATTATGTCTTCAAAAGGAACTCCCCTTCTGATGAAGAAATGGAAATATTACCTTGTAAATTTATGGGAATGTCGTTTTTACTTTTGGTCTCAACCGGATAGGATTCATATAAACCAATTATCCAATAATTTTCTTGATTTTCTGGGCTATCTTTCAAATGTACGACCAAATCCTTCAGTGGTAAGAAGTCAAATGTTAGAAAATTCATTTATTA